ACAATCACCAAAAAATATTTGGCAAATATTAAAAAGAAGAAACGCTCGATTAATCGGTAAATTACATTATTTTATAAAATTTTTCATTGAAAAAATATACATAGATATTTTTTTAGGTATCATTAATATTCCCAGAATCAATACACAACTTTTTCTTGAATCAACAAAAAAAATTATTGATAAATACATTTTCAATAATGAAACAAATCAAGAAAGAATTAATAAAACAAATCAAAATACAATTCGATTTATTTCGACTATAAAAAAGTCACCTTATAATATTAGTAATGGTAAGACGAATTCACATATCTTTTGTGACTTATCTTCCTTGTCGCAAGCATATGTATTTTACAAATTATCACAAACCCAAATTCTAAATTTGTATAAGTTAAGATCTGTTCTTCAATATCATGGAACGTCTTTTTTTCTTAAAACTGCAATAAAGGATTCTTTTGGAATACAAGGAATATTTCATTCCGAATTAAGTCATAAGAAACTTCAAAGTTATGGAACGAATCAATGGAAAAACTGGTTAAGAGGTCATTATCAATATGGTTTATCTCAGATCGGATGGTCTAAATTAATACCACAAAAATGGAGAAATAGAGTCAATGAACATCGTACGGCTCAAACGAAAGATTTTAAAAAATGGGATTCATATGAAAAAGACCAATTACTTCATTACAAAAATAAAAAATATTCTGAAGTATATTCATTACCAAACCAAAAAGATAATTTTAAAAAATACTATAGATATGATCTTTTATCATATAAATCTATTAATTATGAAACTAAGACAGACTCATATATTTATGGATCACCATTACAAGTAAATAAGAACCAAGAGATTTCTTATAATTACACCACACATAAAAAAAAATTATTTGATATACTAGGGGATATTCCTATCAATAATTATCTAGGAAGGGGTGATATTATGTATATGGAAAAAAATCCAGATAGAAAATATTTTGATTGGAAAATGCTCAATTTTTTTCTTAGAAAAAAAGTCGATATTGAGGCCTGGATCAAGACCGATCCCAACAGTAATAAAAAGATTAAGATTGGGACTCATAATTACCAAATAATTGATAAAATTGATAAGCAAGATCTTTTTTATCTTACAATTCATCAAGATCCAGCAATTAAGCCACCCAATTACAAAAAAATATTTTTTGATTGGATGGAAATGAATGAAGAAATACTAAACCGCCCCATATCTAATCTGGAACTTTGGTTCTTCCCAGAATTTGTGCTACTTTATAATGCATATAAAATGAAACCGTGGATTATACCAAGCAAATTACTTCTTTCAAATTTGAATATAAATGAAAATGCTAGTGAAAATAAAAAGATCAATGGAAAGCAAAAAGGGGATTTTTTTAGACCAGCGAATGAAAAAAAATCTTTGAAATTAAAGAATCGAAATCAAGAAGAAAAAGAACCCGCAGGCCAAGGAAATCTTGGATCCGTTCTCTCAAACCAACAAAAAGATATTGAAGAAGATTATGCGGAATCAACCATGAAAAAGGGTAAAAATAAAAAAGAATACAAGAGCAACACAAAAGCAGAACTGGATTTCTTCCTGAAACGGTATTTGCTTTTTCAATTGAGATGGGACGATGCTTTGAATCAAAGAATGATCAATAATATCAAGGTATATTGTCTCCTGCTTAGACTGATAAATCCAAGAAAAATTACTCTATCCTCTATTCAAAGAAGAGAAATAAGTCTAGATATAATGATGATTCAGAAGAATTTAACTCTTACAGAATTGATGAAAAAAGGGGTATTGATTATCGAACCCGTTCGTCTGTCTATAAAAAATTATGGAAAATTGATTATGTATCAAACCATAGGTATTTCATTGGTTCATAAGAGTAAGCACCAAACTCATCAAAGATACCGAGAACAAAGATATGTTGATAAGAAGAATTTGGATGAATCCACTCCAAGACATCAAAGAATAACGGAAAATCGAGACAAAAATCATTATGATTTGCTTGTTCCTGAAAAGATTTTATCGTCTAGACGTCGTAGAGAATTAAGAATTCTAATTTCTTTCAATTCAAAGAATAGGAATGGTGTGGATAGAAATCCAGTATTTTGCAACGAGAATAACATAAAAAACTGGGGTAAATTTTTGGATGAAAGTAAACATCTTGATAGAGATAAAAATGAATTAATTAAATTAAAGTTCTTTCTTTGGCCTAATTATCGATTAGAAGATTTAGCTTGTATGAATCGCTATTGGTTTGATACCAATAATGGCAGCCGTTTCAGTATGTTAAGGATATATATGTATCCACATTAAAAATTCGTTGATGGTCAATTTTTCCCTCTATATTCTGTACCAGATATGGTATATGAAAGCAAACAGTTGCACATATGCCCTGTCTTACATCCCAGTTTGATATATGATACTACAATACTAAGTCAATGCCGTATCAATTAGATCTACAAATCAATTAAAAGAATCTTCATAATTTTAGGTCTAAAT